AGGAAAAGGATAATCTGGAACTTCAAGTTATCAATTATATTCTTTATGGAAACGGAAAATCCATTCGGGGAATTTCCGACACAAGGATTCAATTAGTTCGGACTTGTTTAGTCTTGAATTGGGCTCAAGACAAAAGAAGTTCTTCCATTGAAGAGGCCTTCGCTTCTTTTGTTGAAGTAAGTACAAATGGTTTGATTGAGTACTTCCTAAGAATTGACTTAGTGAAATCTCATACTTCATATATCCGAAAAAGGAATGACCCATCTGGTTTAGGATTGATCTCGGATTCGGATCGGATCAATATCAATCCCTTTTTATCTATTAAGTCCAAGACAAAAATTCAACAATCACTTAGCCAAAATCACGGAACTATTCGTATGTTGTTGAATAGAAATAAGGAATGCCGATCTTTGATAATTTTGTCATCATCTAATTGTTTTCAAATGAAACCTTTCAACAACGTAAAAGATCCTAATGGGATAAAGATAAAAAAGGATCCTATAATTGCAATTAAGAATTCGTTAGGCCCTGTAGGAATAGCCCTTCAAATTGCAAATTTTTATTCATTTTCTCGTTTAATAACTCACAATCAGATCTCAAGAACTAAAAATTTCCAACTTGACAAATTAAAGGAAACCTTTCAAGTAATTAAATATTATTTAATGGACGAAAACGAGACAATTTTTAAACCCGATCTATACAGTAACATCGTTTTAAATCCATTCCATTTGAATTGGTACTTTCTCCATCATAATTTTTGTGAAAAAACTTTGACAATAATTAGTCTTGGACAATTTATTTGTGAAAATATATGTATAGCTCAAACGAAAAATGGACCACATTTAAAACTCAAATCGGGTCAAGTTCTAACTGTTCAAAAGGATTCTGTAATAATAAGATCGGCTAAGCCTTATTTGGCGACTCCAGGAGCAACCATTCATGGCCATTATGGAGAAATCCTTTATGAAGGAGATATATTAGTTACATTTCTATATGAAAAATCGAGATCCGGTGATATAACACAAGGTCTTCCAAAAGTGGAACAGATATTAGAAATACGTTCGATTGATTCAATATCGATGAATCTAGAAAAAAGAATTGATGCTTGGAACGAATGTATAACAAGAATTCTCGGCATTCCCTGGGGATTCTTGATTGGTGCTGAGCTAACTATAGCGCAAAGTCGTATTTCTTTAGTTAATAAAATCCAAAAGGTTTATCGATCCCAGGGAGTACACATCCATAATCGACATATAGAAATTATTGTGCGTCAAATAACATCCAAAGTATTGGTTTCAGAAGATGGAATGTCTAATGTATTTTTACCTGGCGAACTTATTGGATTATTGCGAGCCGAACGAACGGGGCGTACCTTGGAAGAAGCAGTTTGTTACCGAGCTTTATTATTGGGAATAACAAAAACATCTCTGAATACTCAAAGTTTCATATCCGAAGCGAGTTTTCAAGAAACTGCTAGAGTTTTAGCAAAAGCCGCTCTTCGGGGTCGTATCGATTGGTTGAAAGGTCTTAAAGAGAATGTTGTTTTAGGGGGAATGATCCCCGTTGGTACCGGGTTCAAAAGAATAATGCACCGTTCACGGTCAGGGCAACAGAACAAGATTACCTTGGAAAAAAAAAAGAATTTATTCGAAGTAGAAATTAGAAATCTTTTGTTCCATCACAGAAAATTATTTGATTTTTTTCATTTCAAAGAATTTATGTGATACATTCGAAATCTAGGATTTAATGCTTCCTACCTTTAAAATTAAAAGCAGTCATTTGATTTCTTAATAAAGTAAGTATAATAAATATTAAATATAATAAATAGAAAAAAAATGAATGGCTTGATTATGTATTAACAGACAATCTTCAATAAAAGAAAAGGTTCCATCGGAACAATTATTTATTTCTATTTCAGGATACCTGGTCTTTTTTTTTTTCAATTTTTTAAAAAAAATGTGGGGATAAATGACAAAAAGATATTGGAACATAACTTTTGAAGAGATGATGGAAGCAGGAGTTCATTTTGGCCACGATACCAGGAAATGGAATCCTCGAATGGCACCTTATATATCCACAAAGCATAAGGGTATTCATATTATAAATCTTACTCAAACTGCTCGTTTTTTATCAGAAGCTTGTGATTTGGTTTTTGATGCAGCAAGCAGAGGAAAACAATTCTTAATTGTTGGTACAAAAAAAAAAGCAGCAGATTTAGTAAAACGGGCTGCAATAAGAGCTCGATGTCATTATGTTAATAAAAAATGGCTCGGCGGTATGTTAACGAATTGGTATACTACAGAAACAAGACTTCGTAAGTTCAGGGACTTGAGAATGGAGCAAAAGACGGGTAAACTCACCTCTCTTCCAAAAAGAGATGCCGCTACGTTGAAGAGACAATTATCTCATTTGGAAACATATCTGGGTGGCATAAAATATATGACGGGGTTACCCGATCTTGTAATAATCGTTGATCAGCAAGAAGAATATACGGCTCTTAGAGAATGTATCACTTTGGGAATTCCAACAATTTGTTTAATCGATACAAATTGTGACCCCGATCTCGCAGATATTTCGATTCCAGCTAATGATGATGCTATAGCTTCAATCCGATTAATTCTTAACAAATTAGTATTTGCAATTAGTGAGGGTCGTTCTAGCTATATACAAAATTTTTGATTAATAATTAATAATAAGATTAAGAAATTTTTAGACTTGGTGTGGTGGGTGGATTCATAGATTTATGGAATCGATTATTATATTATTATTATACAATTAAAAAATTGTGCAAAAAGAACAAACAGAAATATTATGTGATGAGTAGGTATTCCAAATAGAAAATGAAGGTAAATAAAGTAAACGGTTGAATCAAAATAATTCCCTTTCAAGTTATATTTTTTTATTTTAGAGGGCAGGGCAATATGAATGTTCTATTAGGTTCCATCAACACGTTAAACAGATTATACGATATATCTGCTGTGGAAGTAGGTCAACATCTCTATTGGCAAATAGGGGATTTTGAAGTGCATGCTCAAGTACTTATTACCTCTTGGGTTGTAATTGCTATCTTATTAGTTTCAACCGTTGTAGTTGTTCGAAATCCGCAAACTATTCCCACTTCCGGTCAAAATTTCTTTGAATATGTCCTTGAATTCATTCGAGACGTGAGCAAAACTCAGATTGGAGAAGAATATGGTCCGTGGGTTCCTTTTATTGGAACTCTGTTTCTATTTATTTTTGTTTCCAATTGGTCAGGGGCTCTTTTACCTTGGAAAATTATAAAGTTACCTCATGGAGAGTTAGCTGCACCCACTAATGATATAAATACTACTGTTGCATTAGCTTTACTTACGTCAGTAGCATATTTCTATGCGGGTATTTCAAAAAAAGGATTGGCTTATTTTGGTAAATATATCCAACCAACTCCAATCCTTTTACCGATTAACATCTTAGAAGATTTCACAAAACCCTTATCGCTTAGTTTTCGACTTTTCGGAAATATATTAGCTGATGAATTAGTAGTTGTTGTTCTTGTTTCGTTAGTACCCTTAGTAGTTCCTATACCTGTTATGTTCCTTGGATTATTTACAAGTGGTATTCAAGCTCTTATTTTTGCTACTTTAGCTGCGGCTTATATAGGTGAATCCATGGAAGGGCATCATTGACGAGTTATCGAAATAGTATTTTTTGAGTTTAGACCTCCACAAAGTAGGTGCGGCTCACGATAATCTCTTTTTTGAATTAAAAAGAATCAAAAGTATTATCGACCCTCCCAAAAAAAGAAAGATGCAATTGCAATAAGGATAAGGTATAAATAAAATACCTATACGATTTAGTGTAATGTATGTACTATAATAATAAAAGAAAGGGTAGGGGAGTCAAACTAGATGTATATATAATCTAATCGATATAAGACAACTCTTTCCTTTTTTGTCGGTTTCAAAGAATAATTATCTAATCCGATTGAATATAAGACACAACTAATTAGTTTACGGTATGGAAGAAACATACGTATATGTCATATTAGATCTTCACTATTTATATATGAATATATATCTAAATTTGTCCTGCTATTACTCTAAATTTAGATGGGGATTCAAAAAACAAAGCCCTTCCGTTTCATCTGTTGTAATTGTGAATTGAATATGGAATGACTAAAAAATGAAATAAAGAACGAAGAATTTAAAGAAAGTTTCTTATAAGAATTTAAGATAAGAACATAAATTGTATGTATTCACAAAAAACTACATGGGTAGAAAAGAAAAAAGAAATATCGAAGTAATTTGGATAGTTCAATAAATATTATTATATTATTTCAGTTTGTAATTTCAATTACACTTTGACTAGATAAAGATAAATATGAAGAATGAAATAATAAAGTCATAATTTCTTTTCTTGGTTGATTATATTATTAACTATTTCTTTTCTTTATTTTATTTGGAATAGGAGAAACTTATCATGAATCCGCTAATTTCTGCTGCGTCTGTTATTGCTGCTGGGTTGGCTGTTGGGCTTGCTTCCATTGGACCTGGAGTTGGTCAAGGCACAGCTGCAGGGCAAGCTGTAGAAGGGATTGCGCGACAACCGGAAGCAGAGGACAAAATAAGGGGTACTTTATTACTTAGTCTGGCTTTTATGGAAGCTTTAACTATTTATGGGCTGGTTGTAGCATTAGCACTTTTATTTGCGAATCCCTTTGTTTAATCTTTTCAAAATAGAACGATAAAAGTACATGTTCTTTTTTCCGTGGACTTTCTTTACTGATCTTGCTTTTTTTTCAAATTATATTAAGATCTCACTCCTATAATTTTTTCTTCATAACACGGGGGAAGGACGGATTTATGGGTGAGGGATCAACCTACTGATTCGCCTTCTTCCCCCCCTTTTTAATTTAGAAAGTTTTTAGAAAGTGTTGAAAACAACTAGATATTTTTCAATTGACATAAGAACTAGTATCTAATTCTAATAATTATCATTCTTATCGGGAATCTTACAATTGA